ATCCTGCTCCATTGTTGCGTAGCAATAGAAGCCTGCTCATGCTGCTTCGGCGGCGCTTTTTCGCCTTCTCTTCGCTCTGGACAGGAGCGCTAGTGGACACGGGGAGGGAGCAGGCGAAGCGTGTCGTTCGTAATGAACAGAAAGATACCACTACTTCGCCTCTTTGGTGGAGCGCCGGCGCGAACACAGTGGTCTCTGACCAGGACCAGGAACCAATTCGAATTTGGATCTTGACATGTCGGTGGTTTTTAACCGTAGGCATCTTGCCAGGAAGTTGGTGGGCTTATCATGAATTAGGTCGGGGTGGCTGGTGGTTTCGGGATCCCGTAGAAAATGCTTCTTTTATGCCTTGGGTATTAGCCACAGCTTGTATTCATTCCGTAATTCTACCCCTTCTTCATTCTTGGATCTCGTTTCTTAATATTGTGACTCTTCCATGCTGTGTCTCAGGAACCTTTTCAATACGGTCCGGATTGCTAGCTTCCGTTCATAGTTTTGCTACAGATGATACACGAGGAATCTTTTTATGGCGGTTCTTCCTTCTAATGACCGGCATATCTATGATTCTTTTCTCCCAGATAAAGCAGCAGGCATCGGTCCGTATAACTTATAAAAAAGATATGGTTGTGGCGCGAAGTACTCTTGTGCACCTCCGTCACTCGGCTCGCGCGCAACCCCGCCCCGTTATGTTATGGAAGAATTGAACTTATTGCCGGGCTGGTTATTCAGAGCCAGCAATTGGCTGCCGGATTTTGTCCCGCAACTAGAAGAAGATCGCTTCGGGGGTCACTGTGGCGTGGCTGAATGTAGAGCAGTCCGCCCCTACAGCGTTTGATCAGTAGATTATTTAGAACTTCGGAAGATGGTCAAGGTGTTAGAGGTTTTGCTACTAAGATAAGTGAAGTAAAAGAAGAAACTGAGTTCCAAAAGAGACTGCCAGAAGGATGGGTCAACTTGCTGCAGGAATGTTTACTAAAGGGCTTGCCTATAACTCACTTGGAATGAGAAGAAGGGTAACCCCTTAGAACGTATACAGTATATCGCGGAATCTTAGAATTTAATTGAATTTGCTGCTTTATAGGGGACCGTTTCTGCCGCGTCATTGGAAGACGAGAGGGAGTCCGCTATAGCTTCATCACCCGCTGCCACTTCAGACTCATCTTATTCTCCTAACGCTCACATAGGATCTTTTCAATAATTGGCTTGTTCTGCCAAATAGTCTTCTGTTGCTTCGTCGGAGTCGGAGGATGGGATGTTGTCGGACCGAGGTCACAAAGGAGAACCTTACAACACTCGAAAGTGAATCCCTGTCAGTCAGATAGATCTTTCTCCGTAACACCCTTTTTTTTCGTCTAGTGTCATGGTTTGATCAATCAATAGAATGAAAGGGGGAACCTCTAGTAGAATAGAAGGAAAAAGATTCTGCCATCGCGCGCTACTGCTTCCTTTCATTTTCATTTTTCCGGCTGAGTCATCTTTCTCCCGGCCGTCTTCTATCATCAGCCTCAGGATAAAATAGATAGTCCAGCATAAGCCCAGAGATCGGGGATAATATAACAGCTTTAATGCCTATAAAACTAGAAAGGTCGGCAGTAACGGCACTTTGACCGTCCTTCATTGAAATTGAAAGGAAGGGCTCACACACTTATAGAATAGTATTGGTCGACCCCAGAAAATCCTTTTCTTTTGATCTTCGAACCCCAGTTTCGCTCGCCTAAGCCTAAGGGGCATCAAAGATACGATTCGTTCACAGCCGATTCGAAGTCTATCCATATCCATCTACACTAAATGAAGAAAAGTCTATTTTTCCCGGTTCTATTCTATTAATAATAATAATAATAATAATAATAATAATAATAATAATAATAAGTAGATTCCCAGGTTATTTCACTTCACTCAAAAATCAATCATTGAATCTGACTCTTCTTCAAAAATTGGGTCTGGGCACTTATCTACTTATTTGTTTGAGCTCATCGAATCGGAACTATCAAATCAAGGTCAAAGAGCTAGTAGATAGAGGTATGGGGCGTAGAATGCCATAGATACTTGCCTTAGAAGCGATCGTTACAAAAAGAGAATGAAAAACTTAATTCGATCTTCAAAATCTTTCCTCTCCGAGAGTGAGTCACGAATGGAAGATTACCTCGGTAAGGAAATAAAAAACCTTCTTCTCTTCTTCTGGACTGTATGAAATATTAGTTTCCTGCTTCAGTGGGCGTACACGAAGGGAAAGATCAATTGCAAGCTCTAAGAGAAAAAGACAGCACTAAACTACTTCTTTCTTTTGAAGCCCGTCGTAAGCGAGGCGAGATGGAGAGTCAAAGGAAAGACCTAAGCTCTGGTCTATGCTGCTTCCCCTTTCCCTACCATAGCCCGAGGTAGGAATATACCTTAGAGAAGAAAGAAAAAAGGGTGATCGAAATGACATAAGTTATAGACCTAAGACCAAACAACCAATCGAAAAAAGGCTCACCTTACCCAGCAATCAAACTCAATAGATAAAGAGAGAAATTAGCTGTAGGCAAAGAAGCAAGGTCTGATAGAGCCTCTCCCTATTCCCAAGCTATGAGTAACTTCCTACCTCGCGCAGGTAAGATTTATATAAATACTAGACGCGCAGGAGATAAAGAGAATTACGATAGCTCTTTGATATAGCTTTCTGGGAAAGCCAAGGTTATGGACTAGATGGAAAGGCAGGAAGGTAAGTAAGACGTCCATCCAATGAACTCGATCATCTAGAGCAGGAACCGAACTGAATACACTATCAAGCGGTTGAGTCTCACAGTGAGATGTTCAATACCGCTGTCTAAAACTATCCCACGTACGAAAAGGAGATGTACACGATAGTACTGGCTGTGAAAGACTGGAGGCACTATTTGCTCCTCGGGAAGGAGACGCTTTACGAATAGAATAGGCCACTCTGATCAACAAGACCCCTCAGTATCTACAGAAGCAGTCCAAGCTTCAGGAGGCGCGTCATATGAAGTGAGTTTCAGTTTCTGCAACGGTTCGAGTTGGTGATCAAGTACAAGAAAAGAAGGGCCAACACCAGTTGCAGATTTTCTGTCCAGACCCTCTTTTTATTATATTATTAGTAAAGCGCGTAGAAACCCGGTCTCCTGCACTCTTTTTTGGTTTAGAATTGGGACAAGCCAAAACCTTCATTATTAGTAAGATTATTAGTAAGATAGGTTGCTGGCGAGTCTTATTTCTATTTTTGCTCTAAAGAAAGGGTGAAAACCTTCCTTTAATATAAAGGAAGATGAGGAAATGAGTGACACATAAAAGCGACATAGCTAAAGAATGGTTCCAAACCTTACTAGAACCCGAGTCTTATATGCAACAAAATATAACTAGCTAGTTGGCGAGATATGGATGTAGTCTCGCGTAGTCGCTCGCTAGGGTCATCGAGAAAAAACAAAAGTGCATCCTCAGGAGAATAGGCCAAATAGCAAGCGGAGGGGGATAATTCATGAATCTTGCAGCTTTAAAACATCGAAAAGCCCTTTCTTCTCCACCTACAGTAAGACTTTCCCCAACCTTCTTCTTTTCTTTGTCGGCCCATCCATGAATGCCCTCGCCCCTAGGGGTCTGCTCTTAACTTAAAGAAAGGCACCTTTCCACTTACACCTTAAACCACGCTATAAAAAGAACCGGTGGGGACGATACTTGTTATCAGGTTTTATGCCTTCCTTACAACTGGAAACTATCACGAATTCCTAACCTGCCTACTGGATGAAACTAGCTTGCTATCGCACTTTCACTTTCTTAAATAACATGGCTTTACCCAACTTCCGATGGTTAGGATCAAGGGGTCAGTCGAGTCCTCGACCGCGTACTCGCCAGTAGATCCGCTATAGCTTGCCCTTTCGTCGCCTTTCGAGAAGTGCACCTAATGTTAAACTCGGACAGCCTTAACAAAGGACCGCTTACTTCAACATATGCCTGATCGGATCAGACCTCGTGATCAAAAGAACCTTCTCAGACAGGAGGTAGTGACGGAGCTTCTCAGCCGCAAAGAAAGACTCAAACAAAAAGCCTGCTCGATTTTACTATACCGTTTTTCTGCTGGCTTCAACACTCGATAGAGGAAAGGTAGTATATATAGCCGCTCCTTACCATCGTGGTCCTCCTGCGCTAGCAACACCCCGAGCGAACTTGTCGTAGCGGACAAATAGTTTATGATAGGTTTTCATCAAGACTGACGGAGACAAGAGCTCGTCCTTCATCGCTTGGAAAGCCTTCTGGCATTCTTCGGACCACAAAAACTCGAAACCTTTTTCATTTAGAAATAGCATATATAAGATAGAGTTCTGGGCGTCTTGGTATTGGATCCGCTTCAACCGGACTCGCCTCAACAAGAGAAGCTGCATCCCGTAGGGAAATAGTCCCGTAGGCCCTTCGGGAAAGATAACAGAAAGAGAACCGCTGCTTTGACTTGACTCTCCCCTGTAACCCTTTGCCCTCCTGCCTACAGATTGCCACAAAAGACGTGTGAGTACGCCCCTCTCGGTTGGCGTTTGCCAGCTTTGCTTTGTCCAACCCCTTTGACTCCCTGCACCTATAACATAACTATACCCCAAAAAAGGCTTCTTTCGAGGCAGTTAAAGATGGTGGAAGGACAGCATTCAAACAATTTAACAATTGCCTGTTGAAAAAATCCTACGTTAGAACCATACTTTCAGCAATCCCAGAATGCGGGTGGCAGTGGGATGTCCTAAATCCCTTTGATGAATCCGGGTAAAGTTAAGGTTGCTCTAGAGCTACACAGAAGCCGAAAGGGAAGGAAAGAGATGCTTACGCTATGCGTGGTCAGAGGGCTATTCTTCTATTGAAGAAGCGGGTGATTCGGCGAATGAAAGAGCTAGTTCTGCAGCTAAGTCTACTCGGCTTATCACCTGTTTGCTTTTTCTTTTTTATCCCCTGCCAGGCACCTTCCCAGCGGGTCAAGGTGCTCCAAGGCTTCATGTACAGAGGGGGACAGGAATTTCGATTAGCTGGTTACTTTCTATACCTTGCCCACTCCTTTTTCTGGTCGTTTTGGCCCGCATAGTCTTTCACCCGGGCGCAACCCTTCTTCTTTCCGAACTAAAAGGGGAGCGTTGGTTTGCTGTGTGGGTGGTAGGTCTTCCTGAATTAGGCGTCAGTCTTTCTCATGTTCGAGGTCTCGGTCGTTCCTTGGCTAAGTCTGAAAGTCGGTCCTACCATTCTTCCATCTCCGTGTCCCACGTAAGAGAAGGAAGGGTCGTCTCTCTCCTTGTGAGAATTCGTATAGGCTATTCAAGACCTTGTGCTGAAGTGGCGTAACTGGCTCATGGAGTCTTTTTTCTTTATCTTTAGTAAATCGTCTTCTTCGGTCATAGTAGGGCTAAGCCCAGAGGCTTCAACTGCAAGGCATCCCTAAGATTCTATTTTGATAAAAAGGATTTTTTTTGTCCTCTCGAAAGAAGGGCTGTGGTTTCTAAGTCGAGGCATTTCATCATTCACTGGTAGTGAGAGCTGAGCTTCCCTTTGTTCTTTGGTCCCAGGGCAAAAGCAGTCCTTGCGCCAACTGGTAGGGCGTCCTGTGGAGATGTTGAACCAGTCCAATCGGTAAAGGTAGAATTCGTTTCCTCATTATCAGCCAAGCGGCTGGGAATGAAATGAGAGCACCTCACTCGTTCTCTTTCTGTGATTCGGTCACGGTCACAAGTGAAGCTTCTGGAATGTCTGTCTTTCTTTCTCGTCAAACTGGCAGGAACCAAGCATTGATTTCATCCTGTCGAAAGATCGTCTCAACCAACGGTTTCAGGGCATGACGCTTGGGCTTGGGGCTACGTGCTTGAGGGGCCTTTAGAAAGAAAGGGCATTAGGCAAGGTGGGAAAAATAGAAGAATCCAAGGTTTCGAAGAGCCGGGATGGCTTCTTTCTTTCATAAGGGGGTCCGGTCTGATTACCCATTACGAAGACCAACCCAATCTAAGTAAGAACGAGAAGGGAACGACAGAAGGACTGACAGTGATTGGTTAGAGTTAGATCCGCGAGAGGTCGTTTAGGATATTGCCCATGCTCGCCTAAGCCAATCGAAGTTCCAAGTGTACAACACGCAACTAGCAATGTGAGACCGAAGTCTTTCTACTAAACATCGGGGCTTTGAGTTCTATTCTAGAAGCGATCGCTTTCAAGGGGCATAGGCATAGCTACGTTGGAGAAGAAGGTCGTTACCCAGGGAAGCTAGGGAAAAAGGGCTTGGTCCAGCTTTCTAAGACAGGATTCGAAGGTCGATGTCTAATTTCTACTGAAAAATGTAGGCACGGAAGTAGGCGTCACCTAAGAGAGCCGGCACTCGAAGAAAATTAAGTACTAAGAGGTTTAGGTACGTAGCGCAGGTAGCTAGACCTACAGGGTACGAGTTCAATACCATACTTGGAACGAGATAGAGAACGAGCGTAAGAATCGGAATCCACTTATATTAAGACAGACGCCTTACTAATAAAGGAAAGAAGGGGGAAAGAGTGGTTCATCTCGACTCATCCAACGGACAAGCTGGTTCCACGGGGTTAGAAGTTAGCTCATTTTACCGGGACGAGCAAGGCTTTCGAGGAGCCCTACTTCTAAGAATAAGGCCTTCACCAAGGGCCGGCTTTCAAGCCAGGTTGCATGCATGTGACTGAGTCCGGAGATTTCGTTTTGTTTTCAGGGTGGACGAAGTGAAGGATTAGATACCTTAGCCTTTGCCTTGCCTTGCCTTAGGAAGACTTTCTAGGCACAGTAGCCGGGACCGAACTCGAAGGCCAGTCTGAAAGAAATAGTCGAATGGAGACTTTTTCCTATCTAATTTGACAGTGGAAGGAAAAGATCGAGCCAGTGAAATAAAGCAAAGGCAGTCTTTCACCTCGGGTAAAGCAAGCAAAAGAAGCAAGGTCTGATAGAGCCTAAAGCTTAGAGCGATTTCACATTCCTCATTTCATTCTTCCCCAAGGGATCGCTTAGCAGGGGAGAGCTTTTATACCCTATCGCTTTTTTCTTCCCAGCTCTTGTCCGTACCTCTATCAAGTAAGTGATCACTAAACCTTCGTCTGCTCCTTAGCTATATGTAGGCTTGAGCGCTAGTGCGCCCCTATCTATCTCTAAGTCCCTTGCTTCTTTCCTATGGCTCACTTCACTTCACTATTTCAACTTCCTTTATCGGGCGAGGAAAAAGCAGCGGGAAATTACGTATGATGACCGGCGAACCTTCACATAGAAATCTTGAAAGTTTAGAAAAACCCCGTCTGCTTCTGACATACATTAAGGCAGAAAAGACGGGATAAATGAAATAGGAGTTTGTCTGTCAGGAAACAAGACCTGAAAAGGAATAGCACCATGTAAAACAGAAGAGGGCATGCGCCTTTTTCATTGAATGGATTAGGAAGAATCGTAAGACAAGACTTTCCCTTTCTTTTCGGTACTTTCCCTTACCCTTTCCCTATAGGAAGTAAGAAAAAAGCGATAGCAAAGGCCTTAGGGAAGGAATAGGATCTCTTTCTACGTCTACTGATGCTAATTCGGATGCTTTGAAAAAGCCTTTGGTTTGGCGTCTGCGGCTCGTTTGATTGATTCGTAAACCGGGTGCTTCAGCTTCGTGGGATTTGGAGAAGCCTTCTAAGCACTTTAAGCCCGAGCGAGTTGTATTCAACGAATGGAAGCCAGAGGATGCCCTAGGCGCTATTCCACAACTGAAACTGATGGACCAATCGAAGAAAGACACTTAAAATACAAAGTGATTTCGGCTTAGCCAATGCTTACTGATAGAATAGATGGAGAGCCTGGAATGCAAGGCTTTATGCGGGATTGCCTGTTGATGCAAGGAATAAGGGCTGGCTTGATGCCAAGAAGAAGCAGACGAGTACGGTTCATACGGTTATGCCGCATCTCTATCTCTAGGAGAAGCAGCTATATCGATTCCTAAACCGCTAATGCCCCCTCTTCCAACTGAAACTCATTCAACAGGAGCAATTGCAGCTTCCTCTCTTCTATTCTCTGCTTTCCTACCCGGTATGAGCTCCTAACTCGTTGACTTGAGGATGTCACTGGGCCATTTCCCGTTTGTTAACCCAGCTTGGAAAGGATAGCCCTATCAACTATCAAGTCAAAGGCGAGAAGACTATCAAACCGCTTCTCGACCATAGCCATAGAAGCAATGGTTGGATCAAGTTAGAGGTGGGGATTCCTGCACGATCAAGATAAAGATAGTTGACCGCCGAACCAACCGAGAAGCCATCAACAACTCGTGATCGAATAGCTGTTCAATTGAGATCTCCTTATTTTCGGAATGGGCGTGGGACTATCCCACGGATAGAATTCCTACGGCTTGACAACATTTAACTAACTATTGGGGCAGATGGAAATGGAAGTTTTTACTAACTGACTAGGGCGGAGAACCCCAGGTAGGATGGTTCGGCTTGATTAGAAGATGGTGGACATCCGTTCGAGGGGGTTCATTCATTAGTGTCATAGCTTCTCGATGGGGCACAAATTTCCATATAGCGCGTAGAATCGCCCATTTCACACATGGACGACCAATAGTAGCATTGAAAGATCCTATTCCAGCTATCCTTGCCGGTCCCACCGCCTATGCGACCAATACAGATCTTACGATATCCGAAATGTAACTCTAGCTGGGCCAAGACTCACCTCTTCTAATCGCTCCTCTCCTTCCTCTGGTTACGGATGTTGTGCCAGTTTATGTTTCGGGGAGTACTAAGCTCTAGTAGGAAGGTCGGGCTGGCTTTGTGCTCCGCTCCCTCTGTTTGTCCTCCCTTGCGTTTGGTGGTAACCTCCCCAGCGCGTCCATTAGGTAACCAAAGCCAAAGGCATCAGGGATAGAGTCGAAGATGGTAGCAGAGGCAGGGGAAGCTGCGCCTTAAGCAGTTGACTTACCATCATATCTCCTAGCCCTCCTCCCTATTGGGATCGAAAAACAGAGCCCTGCCCGGATACAGAAAAAGAGCCCATGAAAGACTCGGTTCATCCTGAACCGTCCCAGCAGAGTGCAATTCCTTCGCTCGGTTCCGAGGCCAGTAGATCTATTCCCATCCCTTCCAATTCCATAGCCATAGGTAGACAGCAGATCCGACGTGCTGATGAAGATCCAGTTTTTATCATAATAAGGAAGCAGCATCACCGAAAGCGGATTCTCTTTACCTTTTCGTGCTTTCTTTCTACGCCAACCATAGGAGCCGGGAGAAAGGCATGCCTCAAAGCCAGAATAAGGTGGAGCGGTTTCTATTTTTATATAACCGATTGAATATGGGTAATGCTTTCATTTGCCTATTCCGCCCGGGGCTATGGCTTTCTAGTCCGCGGAAGAATTCTTTTTTAAGGTTGGGCGGAGTTTACTCCTAGCGGTAGGTCTACGCTCTACTATCTTTGATCATTGGTCCGATGCGCTATTCGCCGGCTCTGAGCTTATAGTTCCAACAAAGGCTCAATCCTTGAAGATGGCACTTGCTTTGATCGTTCCTCAATCCATTTTTCCCGGAGCCTGGTCTCTTTCTCGCCTTGGGCCTGGAAGTGAATGATAAAGATTTGGTCTCAAAGAGAGAGAGAGAAGAGCGGGAAAGCTGGAAGCCTACTGGTGCAGATTCAGTTCCCATTGAATTGAGTAGCTTTGCTTCCTATCCTTGCTAGCTCTAGCTTACTCTGAAACTTGTGCTTTGATGCTCTTCCTGTAGCAACTTCACTCGGAACTCGTTCTTAGCTCACTTACTGAACGAGCCTTAGCTCGAAGAGCAGAGCAAGCGTGGTGTTAAGTCTTTGCTTTTGTCTCCGAGAATGACAAGAAAGAAATGCTGCGAAGTGAGCTTGGTAGTTCCCTACGAGGAAGTACTGCCCAAAAGGGACTACTCTACATCGGCCGGGATTGGACACTATTCCTTCAAGTCTTCAAAGATCGGATTCAATCGATTATTCGCATTCAACTTGAACAATTCTTGTGACAACAGACTGAATTCCTTCGTTCCCTTTATCAAAGGCAATAGGAAGATATCGATTTCGAACAAAAAGGCAATTCGAGTACAAGCCAAGGAGAAAGACTGCCATCTCAGGCATACCATCGACAGAGTAAGGAAAGGACAGGGAGAAGGCTCGTAAGACCACATTCAGACCAGCAGCCCGGCTAACGAAATGGAATTGCGTATGTGAGCTCGAGCTAAGACAGAGGTGCTAAGAAAGCCATAAATGCTAGGTTAGGTTCTGATAAAGTCAGAGTGAATTGAATTCAGGTATTAGAGAGGGAATTCATTCTCTAAGGCAAATCTAGCTATCAGGTATGAAATTGCTTACTTGTTAGAGGAAGTAAGTAGACTTGCTTACTATATTGTGGATTGAGGAATGCGAGCTCGAGCTAAGCTTTAGGTATTCAATCACTCAAAGGAGAGGAGGGGAAAGAGCTGTTAGCGACCAGAGAGACTACTTCTCAGGCACGTTCCTGACCTCGAAGAGGTGTGGTGGAGTGACTCGTAGCCCCTGTCACCTCCGTATAATGGCCCCTTACGGAGTAAGAGCTTCGCGAGGCGGGATAGGGCTCTAGCCTCCGCATTTCTTGCATAGGCCCTATGGAACCTGTGGGCACGCCTTCAGTTAACCCTCGCTGCAGGCTCTTGCGGGCAGGTCGTAGTTTTTTATGCGTATACCCTTCCCTAAACGGGGTCTGACCACGTGCAGGAATATGCATTAACATACTTTAAAACTGCTTTGGAAGACCTATTCTTTAGTATCAGCGCACGCCCACTTCACCACTGGTACTCGGTTCCTGCAAGGTACACTACGCCTGTAGTACGGAATCAATCAGAGGAAGTATCATGTTACATATATCATAGATTATAGTTCCATCGTTGATGAATGCCTGTTCAAACGAACCCCGCCTTGAGTTCTCGTCTATCTTTACTTTAAAAACTACCTAAAGAGATGGAAGCGATGTGCCTCAGGGACTTGAAATAAAGTTATTTAACCAACCCAGTTAAGTAAGCTGAGGAGAGGGAAGGAAGTGGAATAGTATTGGTAGCAGAAACATAAACTTTCTGGTGTTGAAACTTCCCCTTTTTATCAAATCGACTGCCTTTACTGTGATTTTAGGGAGTACAGGTCTTCCTGGAAAATCACGTCTCGACTGACAAATAAATGTTTGTCTCGTCGACGGATACATTCGCTTAGCTGTAGTATCAGAGTCCGTGGCTTGACAGACACATGTCCGCAATAGCTAAAACTAAGGGGAGGGGATGAAGAATGGTTATCGAAATCCTCCTAAGCTTTCACACTTTTTGGAAAGGCTCTTCCCGGTTATGGTTGATGATTCACAATGATGACTTATAGTAACAAGCGCATGTGGTGCAGGAGACAGGGGAACAAAGGTAAACAGAGGTGATACCTCATGTGTCTTTCCCTCATCACCATCGCATGTCGCGAAGGTAGGAATAAGAAAAAAGGGAATCCCCAGACATGCTAGGATTGTGTTTAACAAGACAACTACACTGAGTTGACAAAGGAAAGAAAGAACGGAAAGAATTTGGATCCTGGAGATGGTACAGATCATACATCCTCTATTCTATTCTATTTTATTGTGAGTGAGTGGGACATTCTAATCTTTCTTTGAGTTATACCCGGACTAGACTCACTCAGGCATTTAACTAGATATCTAGAGGGAACACTCTACTACTTACTAAAGGAAAAGAGAGCTTCTTATCGAGACTGATTGCAGCAAATATTACTCATGAGGATAGCTGGAAGCAAGGAACATTCTTTTGCGGCTTACCCGTTCTATAAGAGAACGGTTCAACTGGTTAGGCGGTCTGGCGCATTATTCACTGCGCTTTATTTAAAGAAGTGTGCGTCATCCGGGGGTGATAAAAAAAACCATACCCTGTTGACAGTGTCCCTGTCCCTTAATCATCAGGCTACCCTCGGATTCTTCCCTCCAGATATTAATGAGGTGGGCGGGAAGGATAGAGCCCAACTTATTATATATTATATACGGATACGGATATTCCTTGTCATTCTAATCTTGATATAGTTCCAACAGGCCTATTCTTTGACTCTCCTATAGTCTATAGTATATTCTTTCCATCTTCCTACTAGGATGGATATTCTAACAACAAACTACCTAGCTTAGCTAGTTGTCCGCATCGTGAACTGCATCGGAAAGGGCATCTGATCTCTCTTTTATGGGCTGTTTCCCTCGTATCTGACCTATTCGAGTTAGCCCGGACAAACAGGTGGATCATCTGATCTTGAAATAGGTCATCCCGGCTATCCCGATCTTTTATCTGTTCATTTCGTCAGGTATGAGATCACTCGAGCTAAGAACTTAGAAAGATAGATTGCCCGTTGGTCGAGCGTCTTCAATCCTGTCGGACTAAGTTTCATGTTAAGGTAATAGGTTTACTCTCTTTCAAAGATAGGTCGAAAACCATATATTCCGCAATTGCCCTTGGATTGACATTGACTCTGGTCTCCGCTCTTCATTATAGATCTTTCCACTTCTCATTGAATCGGATTACCGGGTTGAGGAAATGCTATGCCAAATATGGACCTCCGACACATTAGGACATTAGGTTTTTGTCTCCAAAGTGAAAGGCAAAGCTAACAACCAAGGAAGTAACGAGTTGCTCACTTGAAAAGCCTACATTCCTGTCTGCATCCGCTTCTTTGTTGACGAGCCTACCCTTTAGTTTAGTTTGGAGACTCAGATCCAGATGCTAACTGCTGGTCCCCTTTCTTTAAGGGCTCATTGCCTTCTCTTACAGAACTCGATGTCGTGGCTAGTCTGCGGCTCTTTTTCTTTTCTCCTGACCGAGTCAATCCGAATAAGGTCTTTCAAGATGGAGACTGGGATGGATGCCTGAACCAAAGCTATAGGCGATAAGACCAGTAGCTCGGGCTCTTTTCCCCTTTCTTCCCCAACGACCCCGGTTCACCTCTCTCTTTCAGACCTCCTTCATACTTTCCAGGTTCGCCCCAGCCAAAGAGGTCAGTTCAAGACCCTTTAGCTCATCCCCTTTGATCAGGGCTCCCTGAGGATGAGAAATTTAAGGATTCAACAAAGTTTGAACCAAGACTTGAGAGTCTGATTCAATCCAAACAGTTCCCATCTTTGGTGCGTTAATCGGAAGAGGGGGCAGGGCTTGAATGCCCGTTTCCTTTTATATATATATTGAAATTTTTGAGTAGTATCCGTTGGCAGAAGCAGCTCTTTCAAAAGCACCCAAATCTGATGAAGGAACTGCGGAATCAGCGCTTTCTTTCATTCGCTGAAAAACAGCACCGAGAATAGAATAAAAAAATCCGATAGATCATACAACAGGCATCATTCTAAGAAGCGGAGCCTAGGGCAGCTCTTTCCCTCTCAATCTGAACCGGCTGAAGAGGAATTCTTCCCTGAAGCCGAGGCCAAACTAACATATCAAGTTTCTCCCGAAACAACGGATTCCTCACCCTCAGGAGCCCCAAGTAACGAATCCGAATGCCTATCTCCCGTTTAATAAGACTTATTGGAATGGAAGAAGGAGAGTAGCCCTCCGGTCATCAGTTAGTAGTTAAATAATCCCAGTAGTTGTCCTCTTGCCTAGCGGAGTCAGCCTTTAATGGACAATGATAGGCAGACCAAAGATTGCACATCGCAGTCTAAGCGTGCTTGCTTTGCGCACCGGCACAGCAGAATTCGAATCCGCTGGCTCAGATGAGTGGCTCTTGGCTCACTTCCTTGAGCTTGAGAGAGAAGGCCAAGAAAGAAGTGATTAAGAGCACTTTCGAAGTAAGTATCCGCTTTGTTTTATGGTCAATATCATATCCAGATCCACCTTAGTCAGAGTTGCATCTTCTAATACAGAATATCTGGTCTTACAACCTATTCGGAGAATAGTTACCTTAGGTTAGACGGCTTCTTGGACGGAGCAAGTGAGGTGTAGCGTTAGGTGACCCGGAAGCCACGCGCGGCGGTCAGTGGGCGCAGGTGTGGATGAGTCTCCTTGAAAAGAAGAGCTCTAAACCCCCTGTTAGCTCACTTGGTCGTGTCCTGTGGAGACAGCCCCCAACCAGGACCAGGAAGGTTACATAAATTCTTGAAATGAACCTTACCCTCTTTGACAAGTTGTTCCGACTTAAGGCCATAAAGTGGCAGAAGATCTTGGAAGGTCTTCCACTACTTAAGATGGTTCTTAATCGAGTCATCTTGGTAGTGACCGATGGTCTCAACAAAGAGCTCTATGTCGGAGTGCACTTGTTTGCTAAGGAGGTGATCAGGCTTGTCCGGAAATCTGGTTTCTTGTTCACTGCGCTTTACTTAAATGTGCTGTGTCATTGCAGCAAGCTTATGCCCCGGAAAACAGGCCTCTTGCCTTTTCCTGTCTCGTTGACGAGGTCAGGGTATCCTAGGATTATCCCGTCTTTCCATCGTAGTAAAGTCGGAAAGATGAGACGTTCGACTTACTAGTGAAACTCTACTTAGCATTCTTCACTCTTGCAAGGGCTATACCCAGATTGAAAAATAAAATGAAAATCAAGTAGTAGAAAATCAATAGTGAGTCCGACGGACTCTGATCAGATGGTAGATGTCGTTAATGACATAACTGCCGACTGGGAGAGTCTAATTCGTACCTATGTACCTCGGATTGGCTCCATCCCCATGTGTCAGGGGATCAGATGGAGTCCGTCTTGGAAGGCCGTCCCCCTGTAATTCGGAGAAAGCATCGTAATCGTACCGCTAAAAAAACAATCCATAGGAGGAAGGGTCTCCTCTACGTATTGTTCATGTGCTCACGAATTGGATTTGAACCAATATTCCCGGGCTACTTTCCTTTTAGTAGATCGTGAGTGGGTCTGTCGTCCTCCTCATTATAGTCCTCCTAAAATCAATAGCATTTCGTCGGAATACATCCTGTCTTTTCACCTTAGTAGTCCTATGCATAGTCAGTACGATAGCCCCAATCATGGCTACTAATAAAATAAGACTAGGAACCAAAAACCAGACGAAATAGTGGGTATAAAGTAAATTGCCCAATGTTTCCAAATTAGTCCAACTTCGTACCTTTCCGGCATAAACCGTATATCTCAGAGAGGTCGTATTTCTTTGGGTTGGTAGTAATGGAATGGTTTCATTATCTAAAATGAAGAACATTTCCCACCAAAGGATCAGTCCAATAATACCACTCACTGGTAAATAGCGCAATACTTGTTCGTGAATCTCCGCTATTTTAATATGGAACATCATAACAACGAATAGGAATGAAACGGCTATAGCTCCTATATGAACCACTGGGAAGATCATAGCGAAGAAGTCGAGACCTAACAAAAGAAGTAAACCTGAAGTGTCGCGAAAGACTGGGATGGGAAACAAAACGGAATGTACCGGATTTTTAGCACGTGCTACCATCAAACCAGAGACCAAAGCAGGGCTCGACAAAACAGAAAGTATCATGGTACCGGAAACATAGAATGTAAGAGAAATTCAAATGTTATAACTACAGTACGTCAGGAACCATCAGAAAAAGAAAGACTACCCTCCAAGAAATTGTATAACTTGGAGAAAGTATTCACTTTGCGTTCCATGATTGACGAGATCCATATATATCTGGTTTAGCCAGTGAATGTTGTCGACACTCCAAAGAACCCGTTCGGCTACTTCTTGGAAATTCACCGCTGTTGGTAAGTTACCATCTCCCGTAGGAGTAGTGTCTTTATATACTGTAAAAACAATCTCTAGTTGATCTACTATTTTCTCTTTGACAACATCCACAGCTAAATTCGTTATTTTAGTTTCCATATTCCAACTATTCATTTGATGGATCATTCGACCAGCGCTAACGGCCAGCAGAATAGCTACAGGCAAAGCCAAACCTAATTTAAAGATGAAATCAGCAACTAGTTGATCCATACTATACATACCGAGTATTAGATTAAAGTTCTCTTCCGGGAAGACCGGCAACTCGTATCCCGAAGATACATGACAAGCAAAGCGCCCGGTCCTCTTCTCTTGCGTCGAAGTGTAGTGTGGTGAGGTTTTGCCTCACAGAAGGCGTGGGAAATTAAGGAAAAAGCCGAAACGGAACTAACGGAGATTGAGGTATACTCCGTGCTGCAAAAGGGATTCGGCCAGTACAATACTGAGTCTTATTGAGGCCATGAAGACGGACAGCACTTGGTTTACAGCTGACCAACGAAAAAAGACTCCAATTCATTCCGTTGGTCAACAACCAACCAGTGATTTCAATAGCAGTTTATTCGTTCCCTCAATCCTCTGATGTAAACCTGAGACTAGTGAAAGAAAATAAGTGACTTGTTCTCCTCTCTTTCTTCATTCAATATCTGTCTAGCCTGCTAACGACGCCCTTTCTTATCTACTCTACGCTATTTACCCTTCATTACTTCCCCTTGAGTTAAGTTCCTTTATTTGATCTTGTCTCCTAGTGGTACCATCTCTGCTTACTCTTTCTTCTTTCCATCTACTAAGTTTGCGGAAAAGAGAGAGCAGACGGTTCTCGGCATCATGATGCAAGAATGACATCTGAGATCGCTCATTCCATTGCTTTACAGTCATGATATGATAGGAATGATTCTATTTACTAGAAAGAGACAACACCCTATTCTTAGCATCGAAGAGGGAATTTTGTGTAGACTGCTTTTTGAAAGTGAAATAGAGACTTTCACTAAAGAGTGAGATTGAGGAGTGAAAGAACCCGGTATTCACATAAGAAAGTGGCAGTAGTCTAGGCGGACACCTTTTCTTTTGCCTTACCCGCTACGCCCCCTTTCTAAGTAGCAGCTTAGGGTTTGACAAACCTTAATTCACAAGCTGGAAACTCATATGCTAGTACACTTGCCCTGTATGCCCCATCTCCATGAAAGTCTTAGCCAGTGCTTCTTTCCGCCTTCCAACTTAATAGATTCTCTCTATCTCTATTTCAGGGGTGAGTATTAAAACGTCATAGGAAAAGAAAGGGGTTAGCTCTTAGCTCGCTGGTAGTACTGATACAATCAATATGTACACACATATTAGGAAACTAAAAAGCAGAAAGATCCTTTCAAAAGGGGGTTGTCACACTCGGGAACTTCTCCTAATCTCTCTTCAAACTTACCTTTTCATTAAGGTTAGAACCTTCCTAAAATTCAGGAGTTTCCAGCTATGCCGCACTCTCAAATCCACTCATAAAAGCATAGCGAGAGATGGCAGCTTCTGATTCCGGAGATTCTATCTAGGTTCTAGTTAAACTCCCAGGTTATAGGGGCTTATACTTATAATAGTACTGGAAAGGAAAAGGAGTCTTGTATATCTACAGGAAAGAAATATGTTATAAAACAGGAAAGATTATATGTTAGTACTCCAGGTACTCTCTTATTCGAGACGAGAATAGGCCCAACTCGCCTGCATCGACAGCAAAGGAAACTGGCAGGGAAATGCCATTTTTTCTCCAAGAAAAGAAGATCAATGGCAACTGGCACTTAAACTAGATATCCCTCAGCCAGAGACTCTGGGATGAAATGACTCTTATGATAGTCTGATGGCGAAGAGTTAGAACGTGGCTAATCCGCTTTCTCCCATTTCTCTCTACTCTATCTATGAAGGCTATGAAGGAATTCGTTCATAGAATGCGATTGCACTACTTTTTGAAAACAACCGTACGAGATATACTCGGCCGAGGAGATTGTACCAAAGGAGACCCGTTTTACCGATCGTTTGATTGGGTGTGTCCTTAGTCGCTCCGGAGAAGCCATACCCTTAGGAAGCTTACCCAACTCATTTTTTAACTCCCAAGAAAGGAAGACAACCCCAGTAAATCGTGCATAATTGAAGAGGAAAGATTCTCTAAAAGCCGGCGGTTTTTTTGTGTTAAGAATGGATACTTCTTGGTCTTTGCCGGAATTCCGACTTGGGGATACCTTTGACCGATTTCCTGCCCCTTCATTATGATTAGTAAGATGGGGAAAAGCGGAAGAGGAAGAAGCCCGAAGAATCAAACAAAGAATTCATGAATGCAATGAAGCAAGCCAAGATCAATGGAGGGGCATCCATTCAAGTACCCACATTCCAATTCCCAATCATGGATGAGCCTCCTCTACGGATGCAAAGAACTCCTGCACCTTATTTCATGAATGGGCAATCCGAAAGCGATTCGCTTATGAATCTCCTATTGAAGAGTTATACTATGATCGCTCTGTGGTCCCCGTGGAGAAGCCTCTCGGAAAGATGGAGATTGAGGCAATGATATAAGCTGCAGTAGAGCAGACCAATACGGGAGGAAACTGAGATTCAAGGATTTTTGCCGACATCCAGATGTAGCTCTGCCGGAAGGGTTCAAGATACCGAAGTTTAGTAAATACAATGGGAAAACATATCATCACTTGCTGTCCTTCTGTGGGGATTGCCGAGGCCTTGATTCCCAGTCTGGGTTCTTTTTCCACCTTTATCATAAGTCATTAGAAGGGGAAGCACTCAAGTAGAACTCTTTTCTCCCCCTTGATGCTCTACGTAGTTTTGACGATGTGATTGACAGATTCACCAGCCAGTAGTTGCACCAGGTGGAACATCCCCCAATCTTTGTGATTTGGTGAATGAAAAAATTCAGCCCGGTTTTTAATTCATTACCTTTGTTAACCGATGGAGGAATTTAGCAGCAAAAGCAAAATGAAACATATCAGAGGAAGATGCAGTACAGATGGTTATCGATAACCTGCATGGGCCCATCAAGGAAGCGATGGTGCTAGGAGATTGCCGAAAATTCCCTCAACTGTTTGAACGAGCTGCCCGCATGCAGAGGAGTATAAAAGACGGGTCTATCACTTTCCTCAGGAACAGTTCTAATGGGGGAGAAGGCAAGCCGAAGAATACCCTAAGGACCCAGCAGCCAACTCAAGAGGTTACCATCACTCCGGATCCAATTAATGCGGTTCAAGCACAGCAGAATGCACTGAGACAACGGAGCACCCGGAATCAGCAAGCCATCCAGGGGGCCGTCCCCCAACCCACTCAAAAACCTCCTACCCAATCGCAACCGCAAAACCCAGCGGAAGCTCCGCCCAGACCCGCTTATAACAAGGCTGCGCCTCCGGCCAATTATGATCCTCAGCAGCAAGAAGGTGCTCCCAAGCGACCCTGGGGACCAAATAGAGCTCACTACCCTTCATTACCCCTACCCATTCCTACCCTATTTTCCAGCCTTCTGGCATGGACAGCCATTTCTCTGCCCAGAGATAAACCACTCCCCTGGCCTCCAGGTCTCGACTATTTCAAATTCTGTCCATTTCACCGATACGCGGGCCATACCATCTAAAAGTGTAATACTTTGCGTTATGTCATCTATGACATGAATGATGAAAATCGTATCAATTGGAACGAAGTTAAGGCATACCTGAAAGCCGCCAATGTCAATGAAGCTACTAATATGGGGATCTATACTAATCCAATGCCACAACATCAAGGGGGACAAGTCACTACTCAGGGACCTACACCGGTACAAACTAATCCAGGCCTTCTGCCATTCATCAACTTCCTTTCCTCTTCATCTATTTTCAAGAGGTCTTGACGAGACCCTTCTTCTGAACTGCCTAGGCCCAGCCCAGTCACAGGATCCTATGAGAACGTCGTGCAGTAGCTCGGTGCCATAATGAAGGGAAATACAGGAAGGGAAGGAAGAGAGTAACCAAGTTTCCCGCCTCTTGGTTTCCAGTCTCAGTGCCTGTTCTAAAGCAAGTGCCAAAAACAAGTTCTAGTGAAAGCTCGAAAGAAAGCTTTATTATCTCTAAGCGATAGGACTTGTGTACTCCGAAACGTATTCCGCAGGACAGGAAAGACAAGTATGGTAGAGAAGCAGTTTTCCCCCTCTAAATGAAGAACCTGCGAAGAGTACTTTAGGCTTACACTTCATCTCAACAGGTAAGGGCCCACGTGTGGAGAGTTTCTTTAACCAGTGGTATCCAGTATGACTTCTTTCAGGTTCTATCAAATAAATATCACCTGAAAAAAGTAAAGTTCTAGTTTCGAGGTTAGGTTTGCCAGGCAGACAAGCGAAGTCAGCAGGGGGTTCCAACTCAAAAGTATTAAGTTCCACAATTTGAAGAGCTTGTATCTTCTCGGCCCTGGCTCTTTCCTTCCTTGCGCTTGGAGTTGGAGGTCCTGTTGCAGTCTTTTTCGCTGCAAGTTTTTTTTACATCCATCCCTTAAGCTAGTCCTAAAAGAAAAGGCAGTCCTTTTTGGAATATCTTCTTCCGGCCAGTTTCCTTCCAATGATAAGGGGTTTCGGGCAGTTGAAGTGTTAAGGTCTTCCACTGGAGTTCCATTGTCAGTTGGAGTTCTAACAGTAGGAGCGCCAAGGTAAGCCCTTGCAGCCATTGAGATATATCTAGTGGAAATGCCAGTTTCCAGCTATCCGGTTAAAGTCTTTCGTTCTGCCAGCGAGCTAGTGCTTGCAGCCTGTGGGTTTGTGGGTTAGACTGTCCTAAAGCGAGTAGGAGTTTACTAACATGCAGTTGGAAAGTTTGAAAGCAGAGCAGGAGTATTCATTTCAAATGGGCTTTGATAGATCTTTGAAATTTGAAAGATGCTCAGTCCACTCTCTTTTCGATCCAGTTACAGTTGGAGTAGTAAGCTCATCTAGTTCCCCTGTTTCTCTCTTTCCTGCAGTTTGAGTTTTAGTTGTCTTTCCTGTCGATCTCGGCGAGCCAGTCTTAGTAGTTGCCCTAATAGGAGGAGGGCCATATAATAGTTGCTAGTCTTACTTCCATGGAGTGGTAGAAAGCTAAATTGGGAGAAAGTTTACATCCTGTCTTATCTTAGATCGATTTTGCTCTTTTTGTCTTTCTGTGCCATCTTCAGGCGATCGAATACTTTATCTAAGAGGTAGATTTCCCTCGATAGTCGGGCATATTATATATGATGGATACGAGTGGGCCAGGCGAGTGAATAGGTATCAGGCCAGGTTACTTTTTTGAGAGTCCTAAGGCGAGCCAATCAATAGGTATGGTTCATTCGAGCCAATAGGTAGGTTTCATACGGTGGGTCCAAACGCTCTAACGATCTCCAAGGCTCACTATTCTTATCATTCCGTCCATGGGGATCCAGTCGAGCTTACTTCGATTGCAGTTATTTCCTGTCCTTCTCCCAACTATCCAGTTGCAGCAAACAAGTGATTTCCTTTCTTCCCCTCGATCTTTCTTAGCTTAGGGCTAGCAATAAGATTCTCTGGTAGGGCTAAGTATAAGTAGGGGTAGACCCATAATTAATGTATTAGTGATATAAAAAAAAAGGTGTAACGCTAATAGCTGGTAGGTCACCTGTTGAATTTCTTGCTGTCCCCGCCCCCGTCCTTTACTTGCCAGTAACAAAGTACCTCGTCTTGTCATGCAAGTAACTCCGTCCTTTAGGAAAGTGGCATCTTAGAATAGTGGGTTCCACGGGTTCTAGGTCGGGGGCAAATGCATATTCCGAGTAACCTCTTATTTATACAGTCATCTGCTAGGCAAGTGAGAAAGCTACTTTAGAAAGATTACGCTTAAGGCATCCAGGATAAAAAGAATCTTTAGAAATCCTATTAGTGAATGAAATGTCCAACTAGTGAGAAATAGGGAAGGAAGCAGCTTTTATCAAAGGCAGTGCTTGAAAGGTAAGGTCATTAGTCAATAGGACAAGACCGCTGTCCTAGACTGTTCGTAGCCTTATCTGATCTTTCTTACAACATTCTTGGTAAATCGAAGACACGGGAGAATTCCCTTTAGAGACAGTAGGAATTCTTATCCTTTTTGTTTCGGGTGTGCAGGTTGCGTAAGCACGCTCATCTACTTGTACGGAGGGCGTAGCGAAGGCTCGACTTCCCGATAGGAAAGAATGGCTTGTTTGCAGGAAATTTATAGAGGCCGTCGTCAAAGCAAGGAGCTCTTACTCTACTCTGGCTTTTTTTTTGAAGGAAAATGGCACAATCAGATTGAACTTCTTAAAGCAAGAACCCCGATCCATTGCTGGTTGAAGGTTTTTAGGTTTTACATAAAAATGCCCCCCTATTACAGAAAGAGCAGCTAAAGCAAACTGACATAGTTAAGAGGAAGGGGAGGGCTTTAGCGGGGTGGCACATAAAGAAGGGTCTGTTAGCCCCACGGAGCGGTGTGAAAGGCTTCTTTCTTGTTTTCAATAAAATCCTTTGCTGCGCCAATCCTCAACAAGCTCTTTCTTCTCTATTTTTTTTGTGATGGGTTCCTCAGATGTTCTCGATTGGGTCCTATCCCCCATAGGTGACCTTACTCGTTCCGTCGGAGGCGATGGAAGTGGTCCTAGCTCTTCCAGACGACCGCCTTTGGATCTCAATGTCCCTGCTACTGAGGCAGAGTCTGCCCCCCCGTCGGACCCACATGCACTAGAACTAGAAGAGGAAAATCTTCGTCTACGCCAGGAAAACGAGGAAATTCAACGAAAGCTGACAGAACTGAAGGAAGAGATCCAAAGAGTGCTCGACGAGGCGGAGCGCCACATCCAAGAGGTCCGAGAACAGGACCAAGCTCGCCAACAGGCATGGTACGCCTATCGAGAGGAGATGTATCGCGAATATCAGCGCTTGCAGGCTCTCGAGAGGGAGAATGCCCGAATGAGATTTAGAGTCAACGAGCTGCATTTGAAAAAGAAAGGTCCCACATCATGGTGAACCTCTCGGAGAGCAAATGCAAGCTTTTGAGTTTCTTTCTTTGCTTTAGATGGAATGGTAATCTTACTATGTGTCTCATCTGTTTTGTTTGACTAAATCAAGTTTCGCTATGAATGACATTATTTGGCCAAGTCACTTGCCAGAATGGCTTGGTAAGCAAGCAAAGGGACACCAACTACCTTGGCCCAATTTCTCTTCTTTCTTTTTTGAAAGTCACGATCAGAAAGGTTGAAATCCGGTTCATGCATCTGGAAAACGCTGGTTCGAGCCCAGTTCGTGACAAGGCCTTAGTCATCGAATATCTCGACGCCTCCGTTTTCTCCTTAGACGGATGACAGTCCCATTTTGATTTAAGTTCGAAGATTCTACTTGCATTTGTTAAGCATGTGAACAAGGATCCCCCTACTGAAGGAATGGATTGTTTGCAGCTTATCAAGCTTGAAATCCGTTCTTAGACCTACCGGTGACCGGCTTCGCGAGACCTTTTCGATCTACACATGGCGTTGCTCTATTGGGCGGTGGCTTATCGAAGCACGTACTTGATAAGATCAGTAATAAAAAGAAAGCCCTGCCCTGTTCTTCGCCGATGCGTATCAATGGGGTTTCCAATCCAGATCCAGCCACTCCGTCGTACATGAGAGGGTCTGCCTCGGCTTCTTGTTTGCCTACTCTGCCTCCGAGCCTCAAACTGTGTGCGTCTGATCCCACACCTTCACCTGCCAAGACCTTTTCTCTCTCCAGCGAGGTTTGAACTTCGCGTGGTGGGAAGGCCTTCGCGATTCGCATCTTCCCGTCCAGCAAAGAAAGTGAAGGGGAGCGGACAGCAAGTTGGAGGACGCTGCCGCGTGATTGATCCATCTGCGCTATTCCCTAATTGAAGCAAGTTGGAAAGCCTTCAGAGCCTCAGCCCCTACCATTATATTGAATAAAATGAAAGCTGACTAGCAATCGCTCGTTTTTCTTATTAGCATGGGATTGGATGTTAATAATGAAAGACAGAACATCTATTATAAGGCAATCCCCGGGGAATTCCTATCGATTTCCGATGGATAACAATCCATCTTTCTCGCTTTCGCTCTTTCTCCCAATCAATCGCGAGGGTTCCGGGCATGAGAACGCAAGTGCCGGAATCGAACAAAACGTCCGAGAACGAAAGAAAAAAAATGCCTCCCCTACTTAAAGGGGGAACTCGTTTCATGTCGGCGTATTCGTGCCGGTTAGACGTCGGCCATGAAATCCATCACTATACCGAACAGATCACGGGCATTCACATCTCGGTCAAACGGAACTATGCGCGATTCTATCGTGAATCGCCTTCAGCAAGGTATGGCATTTAGGGTCTGAACCCGGGGAGAAATCTTTCTTCGTAGATACAAGAATTCGTTGCTGATCTAAAAAAGATCTTATCCCGTGGGTGTTAGCGGACGTTTTTCATTCTTCACCCGACCCGGTCCTTAGTAGCGTTTCCTTTGTAAACCTAACCGGTTACCTTTGGAAACGCGCTAAAACAGGCCTATAGGTTCGCCTTTCTAATAGAAGAAGAGTATATAATTAGATAGAAGTATATATAATTAGCCAGATCGTCTGAAGCATGAACAGAATCACCTTTGTTCCGAAGGCTTTAATGAAAGCGATTCCTTTTTTTTTCTTTTTATTTTAAAGGAGGTCCTTTTCTTTCCCCCGACCGATGACTCGCTTGTTCAGTACTGCTAACTATTATAGGAGGATGCCGTCCCCTCGGGACTACCAGTAGTTTCGGTTGTTGAATCTCGTGCAAGTTAGGTTGTGGTTGTATTGGCTGCAAGCGGAACGTAGGCGCTTTAGGTGTGTGTTGACCATGCACTCTCGCGTCATGTAATGTCGTATGTATGATAGAGGTGGTGTGGTGATTGACCTCAATACTAATGGTTATCCCCAAGGTTGAACGAATGAATGAAGCTATGATCGTACCCGGATAGAAATGATGGTCTTCCTCTGATGTCTCCAAGCCGGCCATAATAGAATAGATAGGCAAAGCAGCCAATAGCAGTCTGTTCTCGCCTATCGATAGATAGTAGGTTGCTTCCAAGCTCAAACCATTTGAAACGGAATTGCTACTGTATTCTTGTTATGGATAGAGTGGTATTCTCCGCCCCTGTCAAATAAAGTAGAGGGAGAGAACTGGAAGAGAGAAGGAAAAAGAGCAAAGGATTTACAAGTCTAATGGGAGAGGAATGGCTGACACGTTGACTGCCTTCGAGACTATAAAATCTAACCCAAGCGGTCTAAGCCCCGGGACGGACCCCAACCGAAATAAAGGCGCTAGACGGACTAACGGCAAGCGAGATAAAGAAAGCAGCTGGCCCTATGTGTAAAACCTTGCCGCGGGAGAGTCTTTCTCCAATGAGAATAAAGAAAGTTTTTGGGCAAGACAAGAAAGGAACTCGCCCTTTGCTTTGACACCACACCAAGGGATAAGAGCTGATTGCTGGTTGGTGAAGGGAGAGAGAAGGTTCTCGAACCGGGTTCCGACCGAATAGAGCGCCTTCGCCCCAGCAAGAAAACGGATGCGCGAAGCTAACGCGCAACGGCTTTCGCGCGTTTGCGCTCAGTCCCTTGCTTGTTCGTCGGAAGCGCAACGGCTTTCGCGCGTTTGCGCTCAGTCCCTTGCTTGTTCGTTCGAGCCCCCTGAAACATTAAGTCGTTCAGTCGAACAGCGTAACGAGTCTAAGGGCGCTTGAAAGGAATGGACGGGCGTAGGCTTAATAGTGAACGCGGACCCCCCTGCTTATAGATATGAGATCAATGACTTAAAAGACAGATGCCGAGAGAAACTGTTAGACTTCTTTATTGCGTTGCGAAGAGAGATTGAAGACGAAGATTTTCTGACGCAGTGCGGGCACTGGATGGAATAGAAAGAGAATATAACAACCCACCGGAAGGGCATACCTCAGGAGCACCAATCTCCCCCGGCAAACATCTATCTGCACGAAGCCGACCTATGGGTAGTGAAATATGAAAAAAAAAAGATATGCTTTGGGAGTGTGAGATACGCGAACGGGGAGTACGCAGCCGAAGAACCGCAGGGGCTTCCAGCAGTGATAGCTGAACTAACCAGATGGGCCGCCCAAAACCTGGAGCTGACATTTAAATAAATCGGAAATCTACGTCGGATCCCGGCTATCCGAAAAACGCAGACTGAAGCGGAGGATCACAAAATGCAACACAACAAGGGGCGAACCAAGCGCTTGCGCGAAGGAAGAAGCGAATCAACCAGAATGGAGACAGGGAGGAGAGGCGAAAGAGGGATTTTCGAGCCTGCAAAAAGCAGCAAGCAACAACGGCTTTTCAGCCGTTGCGCGCTAGCTTGTAATTTTGGGGGTAGGGGTGCCCCTTTCAAAAACTTATATTTAATGTAAACAAGCAAGGCCCTTTTTTGTTTGGAGTTTTCCCCGTTTTTCAGCTGCATCGCACTGCCGCATAAACAATGGATCCGCTGGGCTGGATGAGCAACCTTCTCTGGAAAGGAATAAGGAATAGTGAAAAGCCATGTCACTTTGGGTTTCTTATTTACTTTTTTTAGTAAGACCATGGTAAGCAAAATTCTATTATTATTATATAGGCATGGTAGCTTACAAGACAAAAGCTAGCTTCTAGATGTTCTTTGCCTGAACATATGGAGGAAGCAAACTTCTGGCCTCTGTACCAGTAGTGGAGTGGCTTGCTACTTTCAATCAGAAAAGGAAAATGGAGCAAGGCAAGGGAGAAAGAAGTTGTCCCCTCTTCTCTGGTAACCCGCCGCCGGTCATATAGAGTGCTCCGCCCGCCACCGCATATGTAGAAAAAGAGGGGGAAGAACAACCGTTTTACTTTGGCACATGAGGTGGCGGGTTTGGCTAGGTAACATAATGGAAATGTATCGGACTGCAAATCCTGGAATGACGGTTCGACCCCGTCCTTGGCCTCGGGGAGTGGTGAGCAGCACGGAATTTTAATTAATCAAATGGCATAAAAGGATTTGAATTCCTTTGTTAGAAATCCACAGACAACATTCTGGAACTTCCAAACCAAAGAAATGCAACATGAGAAGTTTTACGTTACGCTTCAATAGAATGAATTCGGTAAGGGTAGAATACGCCCCATGGTCGATCGAAGGTCCTGTGCCACTTGAACTCAAATCTATCTTACCTTCCATCCATCTTTGTCCAGCCAGCTCATAACAAAAATGTTAGACCGGGCTGACACAACCGAATTGGTTGAGGAAAAGGAAACCCCAGCGACCAAGCACTCCCGCCTCCAAAAGCGGAGACAAAACAACCGCCAGGTTGTCGAAGACACGTCTGAAGAGGAGGCGGGCGCCCTCTAAGTTTACCACCCTACCCACTAATGGACTATGAGGGGGGCAGGCGAACGGGAACCGACCGAGAACCCGAACCGCTTGACTGAAACTGAAAGTAGGAAACATCCAATTCCATAAGAAAGGACGTAACCTAAGGGGAATGACGTGAGAGGGCACCCAGTCTTCTTTCTTTAAAGAAAAGGATAAGGTATGAAGTAACTCGACTGATAAGGAGAGGGGAGAGACCTTTTTTCATTTGATAATAGCAAGTCCAGTCCAGGTTTAGGAGCACATCCCCGGTAGCAAAGGAAGAAGGAAATGTAGCGAAGTCGGGATAGGTAGAAGGGGGAACGGTACTCTCTTTTTCACAATCGCCCATGGCTAAAACAAAGAGGGCGTAGACCCGGTAGGAGATTGAGACGGAATTGAGGTCAGTGCTTTTCCTGTTAGATAAGCGCTAGTTTCTGCTTTCACATCTGGATGCCGAGAAGAAGCTCTTTCGTAAGAGAATACCGGTCTTAGGTAGCGAGGAGGAGACTGATTTGAACTGGAATCACCCGTAGGCCTTCTGATCCTATGGCGATGTTTTCGCTTAATTAAGCAGCCATAGTCCGTGCTAGGAAGACTTCCATTAGAAGTCGGGCTGTGAACCATAGGCCTTAGGATTTGAAAGCCTAGGCCCGGCCTACCAATAGAATAAATAGGCAACCGAGTTGAAGCAATAGCCAGAGATTAGGAGGTGCGTCGCCTTTTAACAGGAGATTTCACCGGAGGAATAGCTATCTTTGATAAAGAAGAATAAGAGCTGCTAAGCAGGAATGAACCTTGTCTAATATTATACCTTCTTCGATCTCACGAGGAAGGACTCCCAGATAGCAGTAGGCAAGTAGTTAATCATACCCCATTCTCTAACTAGAACTCCGAGTGAGCTTTTCAGGGCAATGACGAGGTGCGAAGCGAAGCAAGGGAAGGTTAATAAAATAAGGGGAAGATTTTTTGTCATCTCTTCTTGGTAGAATAGGTAGAGCATGACTTCTTTCAACTATTTTTAGTAATAGTGATAGAATGAGTTGTATTTTCAGCTCTAAAATAGGTTATTGATAAAGTCAAGTAGGGCAGAATCATTAGCTGTCAACTGTTCGTAGTCAGCAGTGGAAGAGGATTGCTCAAGTCGCACTCTGTTTCATGGTGGAATGTGAAAAAGAATTGCTTTTGTTTAGCGACAGTCTTCTAGGGATGATGCTTTCCCTGTGCGTTATCAATAATAAGGAAGACCGGAGGTAACCGCTTTTTGCTCACCCGGGGTAAGGAACTCGCCTAAGGGGCGTAGCGATCTGATACTTCTCTTTTTATATGATAGCAGCAAAGTCAACTGATTGAACAAAGGAAGAGCAACTCTCTCGGCTCACTTCAATGGGTGACTTCGCTACCTTCCCAGAACTGCTTCCTTACTTAGATCGTTCGTGACTCAATGAAAACATCGACACAGGATCAAAAAAGAAAGAAGTCTACTTACTTGCCTTCTCTTCTCTTTCACTCCCAAAAGCAGAAAGAGAAGCGATCCTTAGTTACCACCACCTTCTTATTAAACTTCCTTCGGACCTATGGTGACTTCTCTCCAGAAGACCGAGAGTCAGGACTTAAATGCCCGTACTAAACCTAATCAAGAGCGGGAGACGGGACATCTCTTTCATTCAAATCAGACCAAGGCAATCCCGATTCAATAGCAGTGGCTTCTCTAAGAGCTGAGTCAATAGCTGCGGTAATGCCCATTCTTGCAAATGAAGAACTCTCCCGTACTGTTGTACCTTTCTTGAACTCGCTCATCAAGCTAATCAGTAGTCTGCCTTCTAGGGCAAATTTCCACTCTTAAGCAAAGCGCAAATCTCTTCTAAGCCTTTCGTCAGCCTAACTAAACTCCAATGATCAATCTCTCTCTTAGCAATGATCTGTCTAGGGCCATTTGAACTAAGCTAATAAGAATCACTTTTCCTTTCTTTTGCCCTTTCATCTATCTATCTCGGCTAGTGAATTGATTAAAGAAGGGCTTTCCCGGCGAGAACCCCTACCCTCTAGTAGCAATTCTTTCAACAGCAAAATCCCCACTCCTTGTCCTATCGAACCACTTCATTCCTGGTTATATCAAACCAGACTCAAAATTCCTGGCACTGGCTTTGTGGGATATCAATAAGACATATGCAATGTGCCTCTACTGACCCGCCTGCGCGAATTTCATTACCTCTCCTCAGATGTCCACAAAAGGAATTGACACAGTGAATCCTATCAGCAGAATAGAATAGAGGCCTTTTAGCATAAAACGGAGTCAGACTCATCAGCAGAGTGGATCTGACACTATTCATGCACAGTCAAATTCACCCTTATCTTAAGGTAGTCCTTTCCGCTCAGTCCTTCCTGCAGCAGTTAAGTGTGCTTTTATCAGTCAGTCCCGCTTGGTCGAGTCGAGTCCAGTAAAGTCCCTCCACTTATTATCCGTAGGGATATAGGGCCAGCGGTTTACAACTAACTTAAGGAACTAAGACCTTCGCCTACTACTTTTCTAGCCGATCTCATCCCCTCTCCCGCATCATAGGTTGGTACAGAGGCGCATTCCCTTATGGCCCATTCGCTGGCAACTACTAGCTGACTCTGACTTACATCCGACTCCTTAACTGGGTCGAGCTGCTTCCCGCTTTACTCTCCCACCTGGTAGAGCTAGCCAAGTCCCCTTTCTCTTCCACAGCAACATCTCGTTCCATATATTCCTGGTCTCGTGAGCTTACTCTTCTTCTTTCGTCGACTTCGAAATCTCAAGAAGAAGAGCGCTTTCCTTTATCTTGCTAGTCTATCATTCCATCCAGTGATCGAAAGGGTTAGAAAACCAAGGCCAAAAGAGCTTTATTCAAGCCGGTAACCGGTGAAAGAGTATGAACCGAACCCTTCCTCACTAGGATCAACTAAAGCACCAGCAAGTTCTTCGAAAGTTCTTCGAGACCTTTTACCGCTTAACGGCAGTAATAAAAAGAAATATCTTATTCAACCGATTGATGATCGAAAGAAGACAAGAAGCATCTCCTTCGGTTCCGGGTTATAGTTAAGGTTCCTATCCTAGATGAGTGACTCTGGAGTTTAGCCTTATAGTGAATGCCTGAGAAGGGGGGCTCTCGTGCTTCACTGGATAGAAGGACCAGTCTACCGCTTTCAATGTAGCGAGACTTTGCCGATTGAGATTTGAATAGATAGTAACAAGAAGGCATTTTTACTCTATTTCTAGTGGGCGGTGTAGTTGAATTTACAGTTCCAGTGAAATGAGTCCGTCTACCCCGCACAAGACAAAATGGCAAAGGCTGACTCTCCTTCCGAAGTCACTTGAGCTAAGCTTTAGGATAGTAAGTTACTCGACTGTAAAGGACAGGAAGTGAAATAGCAAGCGATATTATTTAGCTGTAGCAGCTGTCAGTTCTGTCTCATTCTTTTTGATCAGTGATTCACCGGCCACTAGATCCAGGAATTCCACCTTATTCTCAAACCTGGTGGCTCCTGTCTCATTCTACTTTGTCACAGGAGAAGAAGGAGGAGGCTAGAGAATGCCCTCAAGGAACGTAGTAGCTCGAGCAAAGCGAGAGGGTATTTCCACTTTGAAGGCCTATTTGACTAAATAGAATCTTTTTTTATAACCATCCCATGGGGAATCGGATTGATGTGTCATGTTCCTAACCATAGGATTGCTCCACTAGAGAGGTCGGGCATTCATTACTACAATTACCAGCATCTCTTCTTTCCCTGCTCCAATATGAGTTGAGATTCTCAGAGTTTAGAGTAAAGTATGAGTAGAATGTCAGAGGAAGCCTCCTCTTCTAGGGTCACTCTCCTCATTTATTCAATGCTTTGGAGGAAGAGGGGCAGCAGACAAGGAGAGCACTTGGCATTGGCTCATTTCATGCTACGATGCCGTCTCCCCATCTCTGGTTGAAGCAGGGATGAGACCCTATAGTCTCTATCCAGTGCTCTTCCGGCTTGGTATCCGTTTAAGTCTCAATGTCTTTCCTTCCCTGTGTATGATATGAGTTTTGAGTAGTCGATGAGACTAGTCAGGATTCTCCTATAGGTATAATCCTTGTCTTTGTTCTTTTTTCAATGCTTGAGGGACTTCTGTCAATGCTCCGGGTACTACTAGGCACAACATAGCGAGAAGTCGTTTTGCTCTGTTCAGCTATCCCTAGGAGTGCTAAGGTTCAAATCCAATTCGTGAGCACATGAACAATACGTAGAGGAGACCCTTCCTCGCCGCCACCTTCCTTCTGAGCCAGCCCGATTGGAATCTTGTACACTTTCGTTATCTTTCTTTTATTGATCCAGCCTATACCTATTTCCTCTTGCTTCGTGCGGCCGGGCCTGTACCTCATAGAACAGAAATCCTGTTTAGGAAGCTAGCGCCATCTATCTGTCAGCAAAAACCCCCTTTTTTATATTATATAAAACCGGTTGGAAGATACTGGTACGCCGATACCAATCCTATGACCTTTATTCAAAGCTTCCATTCCTATTTCGGGAAAGTAGCTAGTCTTGTCCTCTTAAAGGCCTCTCGCCTTTCCCTTTCGACTGGCATTATCACACCGCCATCAACAGATTCAATAGCAGCTCCTAGCCCGATTCCAAGACCTGAACCTGGTTTGAAAGTTCAAACAGCCTTGATCCACTATAGAAAAGTACCAGTTTTCCAAGGACTTCGCCCGAAAGCATTGATTGGAGGTCTCATGGTGGCAAAGAAAAAGAAAGAGGAAGCGCTTTTGTTGCGCGAACCCCACAATAAAAAAAGATGGAACACAAGAAGCTCAGTAGCAAGGCCGTCTCATAGTCACCACTTGTCTGTCGTTTCAAGCTTCAAAACAAGCAGAAAAACAATATACCGTTGTCGGCTCGAAGTTCATCTCAATAAAATGTCAGGTCAGTCACATGACTCATCCTGTTAGTCGAGCATAGCTAACGCTACCATGACGCTACGCTGCGCCTGCACTGACGTGACTTGCAAACAACGCTGACGCTATATAGCCATATACGCAACGCTCGGGACCACCTCCCTTCGCTTCGCTTCAGAGTCTTAGGCGCAGCTCTTCTAGTCAGAGAAGAGTCTAGTTTCGAACCTGTGCACTCCTAAACTATGAAAGCTTCTATCACGAATGGGAATCGTGTGATTCTTTCTATCCCCGTACTTTCTCGTTCTTATGGAGTTGTATTCCCTAGGTTATGCAGTTATCTTCCCTGGCCTGACAGTAGTAAAGGGAAAATCACTTGACCTTTTTCGCCTTTGCTCCTTCTTTCCGGAGCGCACTAACGGAAAACCTGAGATAACGACGTCTACTTCTTAGCTGCTGTGAAAGTTAGCGTCTTAAAGAAAGTAAGTGCTTGCTGCTCCTGCTCTTATAGTTAGAGAACGCACTAAAAGCATACCTTATATCAGGGGCATGAGTACACTGCTTTCACACTCGAACTCTCCTACTGTGTGCTGTGTGTGCTTTCAAGCAATAAGACTGCTTGCTAAACGAACCACTGCTGACGAAGTGCCCCATACCTGCACTAGCACTTAAATCTTTCCTTCTTTTAGGAAAGGGATAAGCTGTAGACATCTGCTTAGGTTATTAAGGCACTGCAGTCTTCTTCTTTTGAACTCGATGCTCTCTTGTTCTTTCTAGCTTTACTGCTGTTCTTAGTTATGGATGGGCTTTTCTTCCTGGTGCTTCCCTTCCTGCGCTTCGGTTCTTTTGAGACAATCAATCACTTTCGCTCTGCTCTGTTAGTACCAATTCTGACTCTTGTCAGTCTCCGAGGGACATAGAAGACTTGGAACTACATCGAAAGACTCAATTACATCGAGCCTTCCTCACTACCATCTCGAGAGGAGCAATCGGCTTGGGATGAATTTAACCTATTTTTTTCTTTCTCTCTCGCGAGCTTCCTTTCGGAGTCGACGTGCTTCCTTATTCGCGAGAATTTCCTCCCTCCGGTGCTGTCTGTCTCCTCACTAAGCGCTCTTCTTGTCGTTTCAACCTTTCCTCATATCTAATTTGGCCTGAAGTCTTTCTTTAGCCTGATCAGATAATGGTGCTCTACTTTTGGACATAGGATTGGATATCACCCAATTCTTCGTTTACTAACGTAGAATTCATACTACGCCGGATTTGATGTTTCAAAGAAGTAGGTGGTTGTTAACCACCGAAGTCTAGTTGATGTTTACATATGTAACTTAACCCCTTATTCTATTTATATTATAGACTTTGTCTTATGTCTTCTCTTTCCTGCGTGCTGGACGGATACTAACTCTTCTTCTTTTGATAAATAGAGGGGTGCGCTTTCCCTTTGAATGAGTAGATCTTCCCGACCCCGTGCCTACCTCTTCTGGTTAACGCCTCTCTGAAGATCTGTTTAGGGTGGGCAAAGAGGGTGAAGCCACTTTTACAGCTCTGCCCGGTAGAAAAAGTGGAACTCGAATAGTTGTCTGATAAAGGAAAGGATATTAAACAAAGCAGGCCTTACTCTCCCTCCGGAAAACTTAACTCATGAAATCAAGGTGAGTTTACGAAAGGAAGTAAGACTCTGGTACTAAAGGGGCTGTCTAGCTATGGAAGAAGAAGTTGGTCACCGAAAGGTGCGATATTTGCCTTAGCACGATAAGCGAACTTTGCTACAAAAAGGGGGCTAGCCCGGCTTACTAAGCTTTTTCAGCAGGTGCGCAGGAGCGAACCTTTGGTTTGAATGTTTGATGAATCGACTTCTAAATTGTTAATAGGTAAGAAAGTACTAACGCTTAAGAGCGGATGGAGGAATTTTGAAAGCAACTCGGTAATTGAATTGCTAAAGATGTGATGTGGAAGCAAAAATGCCAAAGTTCTTTCCCTATGTTTACCTTGTGTTGTTACTACGGTGGGAAGGATTGCTTATGCTGATCGAGTCAGTTATCCCCAAGCTCTGCCCTTGCCTTTTGGATAAAGCATCTTTCCACTTTCTGGTCAAGGCTCAATCTGATCAATCAAGCAAGTCTCCGGCTGAGTTGGAACCTCACTGGCTTTCTCCGGCTTGGCTTAATAATGCCAACTCACTTTGATAGCCGAGAGAAGCCCAGGAAATGGAAGAGTGATCAAAGACCAGGCCCTTCCGGACCTGAAAGACAGGTTCCTCAGATCTTCTCTTTTCAGTAAAATATAGATAATATAGAGAAGCCATCTCTATGGACGAGAGTTTCGGATGCGCTAAGTGACAATGGCTTGGCTATGACCAGATCTTCGTTGCAGTCTTGAAGCTAGCGTTATCACATCTTTACTTCCATTACTGGACGGAATTCGCTAGCGACGATGCAAACCAACTCCCTTTCTTCCAACAAGGCCCTCTTAGATTGTACGCATTTCATTCTTCCCTGAAGTGAAAATAAATAAAAAGTCTACAATGAAGGTCAGCTGGCAGGTGTGACCACTTCCCGTGCTCGCCCAATATAGTATAGTAGAGTAGAAGAGGCTCAGACGCTTCCCATTGTCCGTCTGGTTGATGAAATAGGGATACCCGGTGAAGAAGAGGAGAAAGAAGACCTCAATCGTAAAGTAAGAAAAACTATCCTTTCCACCCTGTCACGAACTATGATGGAACTGCCCGGCTAGCCATCTCATATGCTTAACACATGATGTTAGATTTCATAGAGCACATCACTATCTTAAAATCTAGTCTCGGTGGATGCTTTACACCCGGACTTTCTTTGTCAAAGCCCGGTGATTGTATAATGGATACAGCTCCTTGATAAGGAGGCTTTCCTCTTTCCTGTCCTTCCACGGGAAAAGTTTGAACTTCGATTGCTTTCAACTCTTGCTTTCAGACTTGCGTGCTTGTTCGAAACTCTTGATCTTCTCTTTCTCTCCCCATTCCATGATAGTAAAAAACTACCTACATAGGGGGTACCCCTTGAACAAAAGAAAGGTTTCTCCAAAGGGAGATGGTACCCTTCCTTTGTTCTTTGTCCAGCTACTCGGTCAATGAAGATGGAAAGGTAGTTTTGTAACCCGGTTCGGTGTAGAGATAAAGGACAGTAGGCCATCACTGGCTCTTCCCCTCGGATTCTTTCCTTCGGCTTAACTTTCAACCCCCCTTTCGACGCAGCAATGAGAGCAGCAGGGACGGAGCGCTTGACCTCTTGGTGGAGGAGTGAGTGACTCACCAACTCGAAAGTCAGAAAGAGGGATTTCATTGGCAACCTGCACAGTCGGTTAAGGCAAGGAGCAAGATGCAGGAAAGCCAGGTGAGCCTTTCCCGCTAACCAATCAAACCGATGCTGACCGTAGGATCAATCAGGTGGACTAGGTCTTTCTGAAGAAGAAAGGATAGAACTTTGGGAGGAAAAGAGAAAGCGAAAGAGAGATGTGCCTAAGGCGGCACCCTTACTTGGGATTACAAAGAACATTTTGTTAAGGCCCTTAGGAAAGCAGAAGAAAATGTTGTTTATTTAATCTTAAAAGGGTCACCCAACGGTGTTTGGTAATCTCAATTGTTTATATATATATCCTACATAAAATGTGAGAGGCTTAGACCTAGGAAAGGGTCAAGACCAGCTTCGGCGTCCAGCGCCGACCAGGATGACTGTATGGCCGCTGAGTTCTTTAGGTTGGCTCTAGAGGATGAGGATGTTTTCCTTCCCCCGGTCGATCCGTTTTGTGATGTGATCTCTACCAGTGATGCTGCTTGCTGTGATGATAGACCTTCTTTTGGTCTAATTGGAGGGTGCTCATCCCCTCCCTCTCTTTTGAAGGACAATGGACCCGCCTCTTGTCCTCTTGCTTTGTCACCTGATGACTTTCCTGCTTGACTTTGTCGGCGGGTGGTAGCATGTCCTTTAGCGAGGCTAGGCACCTTCCTTAAAGGAGGAAGCATCCAATCTGATGCATCCTAGCCAGGGAAATCCCCGAATCGCGAGTCTGGGGTATATACTTTTTCTTTATCCCCCTGAGAATCCGACAAGAAAGAAGATCAAAGAAAGTACATATGGGCAAGATAAATCTTCCATTTCTAAGAGAATGTCATCAGTAGAAAAAGCAAAGGAGGATTGATGGCATGAACCGGTATGCTCCATCCGCTAATCCGCTCAGGAGGCGGGCAGATGATTTTTGTGATTGGGCGGACGTACTTTCTTTTTAGTAATTCGAGATTTGAAAGGGCCTGTGAAAAAGCCCCCACTGAACAGGACCGGTAGTCTCCATAGGGACTTGGCTCTACCATAAGGGAAAGTAGATAGACGGCTCTACGTCTTCAGGTTCGAAATCTCTCGTCTTTAAATCAGAAATAGGTCTTTCAGAAGATAGTGAATTACTGGCGTGAAGCAAGGGTGCATGGCAGGCTAGCTCTTTAGTTTATCCTGATCCTACGTGACTAGGTCAAAGATGAATAGTGAATACTCCGCCCCGGGGATAGATAGTAGGTAGATTGACCTTTCTTCGGAGATCGGCTCAACCCGTAAGGAAATAGATTACCACTTTTTCTAAGTGTAATCGACTATTGTTGTCGATCCATTATTTATGAGACCCGAGAAAGGACTTTTCATTTGCAGATCAATCATAATTGAGGAATTACATCGTGACAAGAAGATGCTACCTTCTTTTTATGGCGTTCTACTAAAGCAATAGTTTGATTTTGTTCCCAAGGGAACCAGGAACAGCCCATCTTGGAGCTGACCCTACATCCACGGATTTCTATTCCAGATTTTATGTAGGTCTTTTCACTAGCTTGAGCCGGGCTGAACCATTCATCCTTCATCCACCGATCACCAAATCGGCTTAGCCGAGACCAAATCCACTTTTTATAGTATAAACGCGTAATGGCACTATGGCAGGCACCAAGATCACTCGTTTTGTACCGGTAAGCCACATGCCAAAGAAGAACTTTGGGCTTGGAAGCGCCTCCCTAGAGAGCAAAGCCAAAGCAATCAATCATCTTAACTTAAACGAACGGCATTTCCGCTTCTATAAACAGTCCATTCAAGGTATAAAGGGAATAGCGTTCAAGGAAACCTATCGTAAGACTCTGTCCGAAAGAACCCGTTCTACCTTTTCCAAAGATTAGAAGGTACTAGTCTCTGACAAGGACAAGTACCTTCTGTAGTGGTGGAACAGAAAAAGGAAGCCGCTTACGAGCAGCTTTCTCTCATACGTCATTCTATTCGAGAGCCGGGGGGCGCAGTAGATGAGGTCTAACTGCCCGTAACTAAGGAGATAGATCCCTTTATCCGTTCCGTCAAAGAGATCACCTAATGCAAGCCGTGCAATACAGAGTGATAAGCGCGCAGTATAGCATTGAGGAGGATATATCAATATGCCACCATCTCTCTCAATATGCACTCATGAATGCTCGGTATAGGAAGCACCTATCTTTGTCTTTGGCTTTCCAGACAGACGCGTTAAGCAAGTCAGTCAGTTCAATGGGGTTGATTGGGAGCTCGGTAGCTAAGGAAGTGGGTCAAACCAGGCTGGAGAAAGCGAACGTTACGATCCTGTTGACCTTTCCTAAATTGAT